CCGAATCGGCTAATTGTTCTCTGATAGCACCTGCCCCCGTAGAGATTTCTCGGTTTCGAAATGTCTCAAAACCTTGAGTAGTAAAAAAGAGTGGGATGCTGTATTTCCAGGATTGGATTTCATATTCGAATGAACCTCGTAATCGTAAGAAAGTAGGTTTTTTAGCTATGGACCTAGCAAAAGAAAAATTGAGATAGGTTCCTATAGTATTGGATTCCCCCCCTCACAATCGGACGTGAAGGTTTCCTCTCATCCGGCTCAAGTAGTTACACCAAATAAAGAAAGGGGTTCTTCTTCTTTTTAAACTTTGTTCGAGAAAACCCTACAAAAAGCTACTCTTTACTCAAGTTCCCAGTAAGGACCAGCCTTTCATTGATTCATTCTTATCTTTTTTTTTTTATTTTCACTCTAACCCTTTTTCCTTTCTTTTATGTTGTTTACGAAAAAAAGGAAATGTGAAGTTATTGAGTAGTCTACTTCCCCTCAAATGATGAATCCCCTGAAAGGAATATTGTGGGACTCGTAAAGGATTTATTTGTCTATATATTGTATTGTTCCATTCGATCTTTTTTAGGTCTCTACTCACCTCGATGGTTATGTGCCATGATATCCCTTGAAGCATATATGCGATAGATAAGCTCCCGTAACCATGCCATATTCACTTGCGCTTGAGATTTTCTTTCTCAAAGAAATGGAATGTCTAATTCCACAAAAAGTCTTTTTTTCACGAGGTATAACTAACTATTCCTATATTATCTGTTACGGAATCGACCATGGATCAATTCCCCTTTTCTTCCATTTTGAAGTCTTGAATGCACCCATAATTCTGAGCTTCATGTTCCTCCTCCCAAGATACATGTCAGAGCCGGGGGCATCCCAATCAGATTAAATGGGATGACAGTTTCTCAGTCCAAATCTGTCAAATGAAAATCTCGATCAAATCACACATCGCAATATACTAGGCCCTCTAATTCCCTAAGGGGCTTATCTAAAAGATTCGCAATATAACTAGGAAGACGTTTCAAATACCATACATGAGTCACTGGACATGTCAGTTTTATGTATCCCATTTGGTACCTTCGTATCCGAGAATCAACAAATTCCACCCCGCATTCTTCACAATATTTCGGGTCTTCTTTTTCAGACCCAATTCCTCGGTAATTTCCACAAGCACAAATCCCACTTTTTATGGGTCCAGAAATTCTTTCACAAAACAATCCATCTTTCTCCGGTTTATTAGTTTTATAATGAAAAGTATAGGGTTTTGTCACCTCTCCAACTATCTCTCCATTGGGTAGAATTCTTTTTGCCCAAGCCCTGATTTGTTGAGGGGAAACTGGTCCAATTCGAAGTTGTTGATGTTTATACTGGTCGATCATAGAATAGAAATTCTGATTCATTGAGATCAAGCTTCCTTCCTATTCATCTGGAAGTTCTTTTCAGATACAAGGAAATGATTCAGTTCCAGGGCCAAAGATCGTAGTTCTCGAACGAGCAATCGAAAAGATTCTGGAGCACCCTCTGGGTTAGGTACTGTTGATCCAATAATCGTAGCACCAAGTACTTCTTGACGAGCTCTAATATGATCAGATTTATAAGTAAGCATCTCTTGTAAAATATGAGCAACACCAAATCCCTCTAGAGCCCAAACTTCCATTTCTCCTACTCTTTGTCCCCCTTGTTTGGCCCTCCCTCTAAGGGGTTGTTGTGTAACAAGTGCGTAATGCCCACTGGAACGTCCATGGATTTTATCATCAACTTGATGAATTAATTTTAGGATATAGGACTTTCCTATTAGAACAGGTTGTTCAAAAAGATCTCCTGTTCTTCCATCAAAGATTCTGCTTTTTCCCGGATATTCGGGTTCAAATACCCATGGATTTCTTGTTTGCTTACTGGCTTCATATAATTCAGAAAACACTAGTTTTCTTGAGGCCTCTTGCTCATATCTCTCATCAAAGGGCCCTATTCTATAATGTTTCTTTAGCAGATCCCCCGCTAACCCGAGCGAACATTCAAATATCTGTCCCACATTCATTCGTGAGGGGACTCCTAATGGATTGAATACCATATCAACGGGCGTTCCATCTTGCAAATAGGGCATATCTTGTCTAGACAAAATCTTAGAAATTATACCCTTATTTCCATGCCTTCCAGCTACTTTATCACCTACTTTGATTTCACGTTTCTGTGAAATATATACACGAATCCTTTCTGGATTATAATTGGAAACCCCTTTTCTATGGATCCATCTCACATCAATAACTCGACCCCTTCCCCCTATAGGTAGTCTTAGAGAAGTTTCTTTTGAAGTGGATACCTGAATGCCAAGTATAGCTCGTAATAATCTATCCTCCGGGGCATATGAAGATTCGCTCGCTGTCTGAGGTGTTAATTTACCTACTAAGATATCACCTGTTTCTATCCAAGATCCCAGCATCACAATTCCATTTCTGTCTAAATTTCGGAGTAAACGAGCCTCTAAATGCGGAATATCCTTAGTGATTCTTTCAGGACCTTGGCTTGTTACATGAGTCTGAATTTCATATTTCCGGATGTGAAAAGAAGTATAAATATCTTCATAGACCAGACGTTCGCTAATTAGTACTGCGTCTTCAAAATTGTAACCTTCCCATGGCATATAAGCTACTAATACATTTTTTCCTAAAGCGAGTTCCCCACCAGCTGTAGCCGCACCACCCGCTAGAATTTGTCCCTTTTTAATGTATTTACCCCGCTTAACCTGAGTTTTTTGATGCATACAAGTATTTTTGTTGGAACGTTGATACATAACTAATGGAATGCTTAGAGTATCCCCATTACTTGAGAAAATGATCTTTTGAGTATCAGTATAAATGATTTTTCCCTTGCGTTCGGCTATAGCTGAAATCCCCGAATCTAGAGCCGTTTGGCCTTCCAACCCAGTTCCAACAATGCACTTCTCGGACCGAGAAAGGGGAACTGCTTGGCGCTGCATATTAGAACTCATTAAAGCTCGATTCGCATCATTATGCTCGATAAAAGGAATGAGGGAAGCTCCAATCGAAAAATATTGGAAGGGAAAAATGCTTCTAAGATGAATCTCTTCCCATGCAATAGTCAGGAATTCTTGACGATATCGAGCAGGAACAACCTGTTGTTCTTGAATACCCCGATTCAAGGCCAAAGAATTTCCTGCTGCTACCATATAATATTCATCTCTATTTGGTGATAAATAAACCATCTGTGCCTCTTTTGATCTCTCAGATAATTTATAAAACGGACTCTCTATAGATCCCCAATAACCAACCTTCACATGAATAGCTAATGATCCGATAAGTCCAACATTGATTCCTTCGGACGTGTCAATAGGACAAATACGTCCATAGTGACTCGGGTGGATATCTCGTATCCGAAAACTAGCAGTTCGCCCCGTCAATCCTCCAGGACCCAAATAACTCCATTTTCGCCCATGAACAATTTGTGTCAACGGATTAGTTCGATCCAAAACTTGAGATAAAGGGTGTAGGCCAAAAAACGATTCATAAGTAGTTGTTAATGAAGTTGAAGTTACCAAATTTTGAGGAGTCGGTATCAATTTATGCCTGATTGCTCCACATATAGTTCCTCGAACCGTATTTTCTAAACGAACAAGAGCCAATCCGAATTGATCCTGTAATAGATCTGCTACAGAACGAATACGTTTATTTTTCAAGTGATTCATATCGTCAAGTGTACCCATTCCCAATTTCATTCCAATCAAATGATCCACAGCAGCCAATAGATCTCGTGGTAACAAAAAAGTATTGTTTTGGGGTATATCAAGATTCAGTCTCCGGTTCATATTTCGTCGACCAATCTTTCCTAATTCACATCTTTGTTGAAAAAATTTCTTTTGTAATTCCTTGCATAAGGACTCAGAAAATACCGGATCCCCCCCTACACAGGCAAATTGTTGATAAAACTCCAAAATAGCACTTTCTTTTGACCCAATATTTTTTTTCTCTTTATCATTCGGGAAAGACAAGAAAATCTCAGGGTAACAAACATTATCTAGAATTTCTCTTATATTCGAACCCATAGCTGATGATAGAACTAGAATAGATATTTTTTGTTTTCTACTTACACGGGCCCATATCCTTGCTTTTCTATCAATTTCTAATTCCGACCTTCCCCCCCAATCCGATATTATAGTACTGGTATAGACAGAAATTCCGTTATGTTCCAATTCTGAACGGTAGTAAATACCGGGACTTTGCAATATTTGGTTGATTACAATTCGGTATATTCCATTTACTATAGAGGTTCCAAAAGAATTCATTATAGGGATGTTTCCAATAAAAACGGTTTGTTCTTGCATATTTCTACCGGTTTTCCAAATTAAGACCGCGGGTACATATAATTCAGAAGAATATGTGAGTGATTCATACACAGCATCTCTTTCTTTTATCAAGGGCTCTACCAATTGATATGTTTCCACAAATAATTGAAATTCAATTTCTTGATCTCTATCTTCAATTTTTTGAAACTTATGAAATTCTTCCGTCAAGCCCTGATTAATGAACCTACAAAATCCCTCAAATTGTATCTGACTAAATCCAGGTATTGTGGACATTCCCTCATTTCCATTCTGGAGCATCTTAATCTGAAGTTTCCTCTTTATTGAAAAAATCCCATTATTGGCTTGGCTCACTATTCATCGAACCCTACCTATTGATCTAGCAATGATGGAATGGATATTCTGTTTACTGAATCACATAAAATTTTAGTCAACTCCATCCATATATATCATACATATGAACGGAAGCAAGACAGAGAAATGGAGGGCATTTTCGATGCAAATTCGAATTTGAGCTTGAGCCAGGTACAAATAGAAAGAAATGGAAATTGATAAAGCATTCCTGGGAAAAATTCTGTCACTTAGGCTGATGGAGTCTTTTATCGGATATCTAAATTGATCCAATTTATACCTAATTCTTTTATTATGATATTACGATCAGGGTACAAAAAAATAAAAAATCAATGAAATATTCAAGCACGATGATCCTATAGAGGGATAGGATATGTGCATAAGAAATAGACCCGGGCTCGGTATCCACGTATAAAAAGATCTGTTCTGGAGTTTACACTGTTCTTTACACTGTTCTGGGGTTTACATATACACATAGATTTTCTTATAATTATAATTGATAATGATTAGTCGTAAATCAATTGGATTTTGCATCCATTAAGATAATACAAATGGAGATACAAAATTAAGAGCTGTTCGCTAATTCAAAGTAAGAAAAGTAAGTAAGAGTAAAAGAGTAATAAGTAAATAGTTAATGAAATAAAGAGTGAATTATTCTAAATTGCCCTGCATTTTACAGTCTGTGCTGTGACCGGGGCCGGGAATCTTTTCACTTTTCTATCAAATCTAGAGAAAAGTGAAAAGAGAAGGTAAGTTTTTAAGCGACGCGTGTTTTGAGATAAAATCAATCGAAGAAAAGAATAGAAACAGGATCCAATAAAAAGGAGGAATTCTTTTTTGGAAAAAGATAAGTACAATGGGATTCAATATCCAAAAATAAAAGGAATTCAGAAAGTAAAAAATTCAAATCAAAACAAAATGAGGAGAGGAATAGAAATAGAATAATAATAAAGAAATAATAAATAGGATTATAGAAATTCTAGAAAGATAAGAATATCTAATTTCTTTATCCATTTTGGATGGAATTTGGCGGCATGGCCAAGTGGTAAGGCGGGGGACTGCAAATCCTTTATCCCCAGTTCGAATCTGGGTGTCGCCTGATCAACAAAAAAAGACTTAGAATTTCTTAATCCTGTTGATCGAACTTGACGAATCCTTGTCCCGCAAAAGCATAGGCAAGGGCTAGGTCTGTCGATACTTTATTTTGAGAACCCGTAGGCCCTATAAAAAAAAAGACTGTCATCTTTTTTCTCAAAATCTGGGTTCTGAGTGTGGCTCAAACAGGTACCAATAAATCTGAAGCAACCCAATCTTCTTAATTATTGGTTTGGGCTATTTTGAATTGAATCAAATAAAAGAAATAGTGAGAATCATTCTGGGCATCAGAACTATGAAAGTAAGAATAAAGTCAGAAGTCGGAAATCTTGGTATACAAAGGTTCCTAAGAGATACTCCATTTTGGTAAGAAAGGATTCTAAAAAAGACTATAAAGACTCCCTAATTATTTTACACTATAACTTCCTTAATATTGAAATATTGAGGTAGTGTCTACTAACTCTGTCTGCGATGAGATTAGATTGGATAGGCTGATGGTAAATTCATTTAATAATTGTGGAAAGAACTGATTTGTATCCAGACTCACTAGAGGCTCTGAGTGCTGCTCATAAATGGAATAAGAATGGTTGAATGGCTATTCTTTTTTTTTTTCTTATATCTTATATTTTCTATTTTTTTTTTTCAATTCTTTCTATTTAAATAGAATTCTATGGAATAAGAAATCTAGGAAATTTTTATGAGTGGATTTATGAAATTGTTTCATAAAGAGCCGTAAGTAAGAATCCTATTTTGACTCTGCACCATTCATTCCACTATGATTATGAATCAATAATGGAATAATTCCTTCAATAGGGGACATCATTCACATGGATATAGTAAGTCTCGCTTGGGCTGCTTTAATGGTAGTGTTTACATTTTCTCTTTCACTTGTAGTATGGGGAAGGAGTGGGCTTTAGAGCTAGGAATATTACTAATTTAGTACTTTACTGAAAAATCTACTTGTATCAATTGTGATCGTTTTGCGAAAGCTTAAAAAAAAACTTGACTTGCTTTAGTTTATCTATATATTCTTTATATATTCTTTATTAGTATTATTTCTGAGATATATTAGTAGTATTAGATTCTTCTATTTAATCCTCTATTAAAGATTTTTCTTTTATTATTCTATTTAGTATTAGATATTATATTCTATTTATAGAATATATGATATGGTATTTATATGGTATATTATGCCCGTACGATTCTTCCTACATTAATTCTTTCGAAGGGCCCCCGGATCCATATCCATAAGCATAAGAAGAGATAGAAAAAATCAGGAATTCAAGCAGTTGGGCTTGCAATTCTTTTGGGTTGATCGAAATGCATACAAATGGGTGTAGAGAAAAAATCGAAAATTCGGAGTGCTATTTCATTTTGATGTACGTCTAATATATATTTAGATATAGAATAGATATCTATTGTCAATTTCTCTATATAAGAGAAAGCTTCTTTCTGTATACAATACAACTTTATGTTTTATGTACTAAGAATATGAATGAATATGAAATATTCTACAATACTCAATTGTATAGTGTGGTAGAAAGAGCTATATATAGCTCTTTCTACCATACTATCTCAGATACTTCTGATTCTTTAAGACTTAAATAGAGTTTTAAACCTTTTCATTTCTTCAATCATTGATAAAAATGAATAATTCAAGTTTCATTCAAATTAATCATTTTGGCTGACTGTTTTGACGTATATGATAAGTAAAAAGGCAGTAGGAACTAAAATGA